GTAGTGATTTAACTCTAAGAGAAAGGTCTAATGATCTCGATGTAACTCAAAAATACAGGCATTTGTGGGTTCAATGCGAAAATTGTTATGGATTAAATTATAAGAAATTTTTGAAATCAAAAACAAATATTTGTGAACAATGTGGATATCATTTGAAAATGAGTAGTTCAGATAGAATCGAACTTTCGATCGATCCCGGTACTTGGCATCCTATGGATGAAGACATGGTCTCTCTGGATCCCATTGGATTTCATTCGGAGGAGGAGCCTTATAAAGATCGTATTGATTCTTATCAAAGAAAGACAGGATTAACTGAGGCTGTTCAAACAGGCATAGGTCAACTAAATGGTATTCCCGTAGCAATTGGGGTTATGGATTTTCAGTTTATGGGGGGTAGTATGGGATCCGTAGTCGGGGAGAAAATCACCCGTTTGATTGAGTACGCTACCAATAAATTTCTACCTCTTATTATAGTGTGTGCTTCTGGGGGGGCACGCATGCAAGAAGGAAGTTTGAGCTTGATGCAAATGGCTAAAATATCATCTGCTTTATATGATTATCAATCAAATAAAAAGTTATTTTATGTATCAATCCTTACATCTCCTACTACTGGTGGGGTAACAGCTAGTTTTGGTATGTTGGGAGATATCATTATTGCTGAACCCAATTCCTATATTGCATTTGCGGGTAAAAGAGTAATTGAACAAACATTGAATAAAACAGTACCTGAAGGTTCACAAGCGGCTGAATATTTATTCCAGAAGGGCTTATTTGACCTAATTGTACCACGTAATCCTTTAAAAAGCGTTCTGAGTGAGTTATTTAAGCTCCACGCTTTCTTTCCTTTGAATTAAAATTCAATCAAGTAGAGCACACAAAATTCAATTAGTTTATTTGTAGCAAACAAGTAGTTAGTTTATCAGAATCAAAGTAAATAAGAATGGAGTTTTCTTTGATGATCTAAGATCTAATTGTAGAAAGAATAAAAAGTTGCGGATAACTCTTTTTTTTACCTAGAATCCCGATTACTAATTAAGAAGTCTCTATCAACAAGATAAAAAAGTGAATTCTTCCTTTCGTGAAATTAGGCAAATAAAATGAATTTCGTCTTATGTCTTATGTATATAATCAAATAGAGAAAAGATAGATATATAGTTTTTTATCTTTCTCTATCTCCCGAAAATCCCATTTTCACTAAAAATTCCTATTCTAACGAATCTTTCGATAATCTGTAAGAAACTCTTTCTTTATTAAAAATTCGAAGACAAGAACAAAAGAAAAAGAAATGAAGAAAAATAATAAAGTGAATTATCATACATATCTTTCATGTAGAAAGATGAATAAGTCCATTTATTTAGTTCTACATTCCTTGGACTTATTCTATATACTCACTTAGATATATAGATACTTATTTCTATACTAAGAATTTGAAATTTAATTAATTAATAATAATTACAATTCTTAATTATAATTATTATAAGATATTTTATTTTTTATAAAAAATAAATAATAGCAGGTACAAATAGTAAATCGAGGTACCCATTTTATGACAACTTTCAATTTCCCCTCTATTTTTGTGCCTTTAGTAGGCCTAGTATTTCCGGCAATTGCAATGGCTTCTTTATCTCTTCATGTTCAAAAAAACAAGATTGGTTAGATCTGATGGGACCCAATCTCATCCGGTTTTTTTTTCAAAACTTAGACTTGTAGCATAACACAGATATCTATTTCGAAAAATATGGTCTAACGTGTAATTTCCGCCGAACATAAAGGAAAAAACTCTTATGCCTGCAGAAAAGGATCTATGGGTAAATGAATTCTAGCTAGTTTCAAATAGATCAGGATCGCTGGATGGCTAAAATGTAAAGTCGGTGGATCTAGAGGTATATCAATATGTATAGTGGGCTCATATGAAGGGTATGTTATTATTTTAGATCTAACCAATTTGATGAATTACTCCTAAAGGTTCACATCAAACTAGTGCTAGTTCACATCAAACTAGTGCTAGTTGATGAGAGTTACTTCGGAAACAAAAAAAAGTAAAGTCAAATTCATTTGGGGTATTCTCTCAATTCCAATAAAATGCAATCAGATCAAGTATGAGTTGGCGATCAGAAGATATATGGATAGAACTTATAACGGGGTCTCGAAAACTAAGTAATTTCTGCTGGGCCCTTATCCTTTTTTTAGGTTCATTAGGATTCTTATTGGTTGGAACTTCCAGTTATCTTGGTCGAAATTTGATATCTTTTTTTCCGTCTCAGCAAATCATTTTTTTTCCACAAGGGATCGTGATGTCTTTCTACGGGATCGCGGGTCTCTTTATTAGTTCCTATTTGTGGTGCACAATTTCCTGGAATGTAGGTAGTGGTTATGATCGATTCGATAGAAAGGAAGGGATAGTGTGTATTTTTCGTTGGGGATTTCCTGGAAAAAATCGTCGCATATTCCTCCGATTCCTTATAAAAGATATTCAGTCCGTTAGAATAGAAGTTAAAGA